TCAATAGGTTTAGCCAAAGCATTTATAACACGACCCAAATAAGCCTCGCTCACAGGTATCTGAGCAATTCTTCCTGTTGCTTTTACCGAACTTCCTTCTTGTATCATCAAACCGCCACCCATTAATACAACACCAACATTATTTGATTCCAAATTCAGAGCAATGCCTATTGTACCTTCTTCAAATTCTACTAATTCACCTGCCATTACTTCATCAAGACCATAAATACGAGCAATGCCGTCGCCTACTTGAAGTACGGTACCGGTATTCATAATCTTTACGTTTCTATTATATTGCGCAATCCGTTCACGAATAATATTACTAATTTCGTCGGCTCTGATGGTTGCCATGAGTCTTTCTTAAATCTGTTTCAGAAGCAAAGGAAAAGAAAATAACGCCTTCCGTAGCATAGAAGGACTAATCCGTTTTTTCTTTCATCGCTCTAAGCATACCAATATTAGCACTGACGGTACGTAAATGTAACTCGCTGTTCAAACAACTATTCAGAGTTCCTAGAGCTCCTTGTAGGGCTTGTTGGAAAACTCGTTGTCGGACTTGATTAATCGCTCTTTGTTGCTCAAATTGAATGGTTTGGTTTTTAGAATTTTCTGATTGTTCCAAATTCTTAGAAGTTGAGTTGATCAAAGTCAATTTTTTTCGTTCTATCTCAGAGTATCCATTCACTCGATATTCATCCGCTTTTGTTTCCACTTTCCCTAAGTGGGCCCTGGCTTTTTCCAGTTGTTTAATGGCCCCTCCGCGGAGTTCTTCTGAATTTCGAATAGTACTCAAGATCCTCTGTTTTCGATTATCTAATAAATCACTTAATGAAAGTAGATTTTCTTGCCATTCATTTCCAAATTTTCATGATCTCTTCCCGAACCAAACAGAAATCTTTCGATTCATTTGGCTCTCACGCTCAGTTACTTATGGGGCATTGCCCCATTTTTGTATTTTTCTTTTTTAGGTAATGAGCCTATCCTCTCTTCTCTGGTCGTATTACAAAATCTAAAAATGGATCATTGATCCAAGACCAGACTCTTCGGAGGACTCTTCCGACCAGACAAAAATCTGTAATTCTCGGCAAAGTTGTTTTTTTTTAATCCAACAAATGCTTCTTTTCTTACTTTATACATAGGTCGTCGACTCAGCCTTGGAAAAAGGTGGGGTGGCTATACCCATTTTTCCAGTACTATGAGTGCTCTATATCGGATAAATTGCTAACTACTTTTTTTGACACTATCTCCATACTTAATACTTAATGGTAGAAAGAGTACCCTGTTGAGCCTCGACTTCACACGTTTTAGCCTTAACCATGTTAATAGTCCCACATTCGTGGTTGATAGAGAATTTAAGTTGATTTACCAATGAGTTACGAAATGCTATGGTTCGTACATATGATTTCTTAATTTATTCAGATTCAGAAGTAATTCGCGAGATCGTGCGCCTTTCTTTTTTCTTTCCTGGGTATAAAGAAAAATAAAAGAAAGTGCAGTTGGTTGGATCCAACTTATTTTTGAAATAAACAACTCGCACACACTCCCTTTCCAAAAAAGATCAATACACCAAGTACTACACTTAGATTTATTGGATTTGTTGCAAAAATATTGGTATTAAACCCGAAACTCCCGGCGGCTGGCCAGTAACCTAAGAAAACGAAAGAATCGGTTACATTTTTCATAGGATCTCCTCTCGTAGATAGGATTCACAAAATCAAACAGAATTCGTTTTGTATCGCTTCGTCCCTTTTTGGATTGATTTTTTTATGAATTTCCTTAGTTATTTCTAACTAGATTGCATTTATGGAATAGGGAATTGGGAAATTTTTGATTATTATTATTTCAATTCAATGGAAGTTCCCAATACGAAAATGTATTATTCTTCGAATTTGGCCCAGCTTTCGTGTCAATTGTGAAATCCCTTGTTTGTTGCTGTAACCCTTTCTAAAAACCAATCAAAAAGGGTTCAATTGGACTAATCGACTAAGAGGGGGAAAGAGGAAAGTGGCAAGTCGACGAGTTCACAGCAAGAAAATCAGAAAAAAAACTTTCAAATTGTCAAATTGATAGGATTAAACAAAGGGATTCGCAAATAACAGGGCTAATGCCACGACCAGTCCATAAATTGTTAAAGCTTCCATAAAAGCCAAACTAAGCAATAAAGTACCTCGTATTTTACCCTCTGCCTCTGGTTGTCTCGCGATTCCTTCTACAGCTTGGCCCGCTGCAGTACCTTGACCAACTCCGGGTCCAATAGAAGCAAGCCCTACGGCGAATCCCGCAGCAATAACGGAAGCAGCAGAAATCAATGGATTCATGGTAAGCGCCTCCAATTCATAAATGGTTAATGATACAATCCACCAATGAATTATGAGCGATTACTAAGATCTATACCATTGAAGTCACTAACAACTTCGTATTGAAGTAATACTATGATTGAATCATCAGAACTACTTCGAAATTTCGTTTTTAGTTCCTATCCGTGGAGTTTTTATCACTATCAATGCATGCGACTCTCGTTCTTTTGCGTTTCTTTATTCCGAACCATGCCATGCTTGCAATTCTGCGCCCTTTCTCTTCTATATGCTTGATTTCATCTGTTTATTCATTCGTCACAGACGAAACGGAAGGACTTCTATTGGAATCCTCATTGAAATTCCTAGTGGGATAGGAAATAAAATGGATGGGTGGTTCATAGAAAATCAGTCAATATCTACTATAATACAGTTCTTTCATAGTGTAAACCCACTATTCACATCTTAGATTCATCCGGATTCTAGAATCCTTCTTTGAACATACAACCCAAGCCTCCGCTTTCAAAGATCTATCATCAACTTTCGTTTTCTTGGTGTTGCTCGTCTTGGAGCTTCATCCTTGCCTCTTCCAAAAGAGCAATCTTGAAGTACAAGCGGGGAATGTCTTTTGAGGCGATTACACGTTGATGTCTTGCCCATACGCGCTATCAGCCCTTCTTTCAAAGGACCATTCTTTAGGATAGAGTGTCCCAAAAGGTCAATCCGGTTAATTCTTGTGAAGAATTCACCTTCTTTTTCGGCTAAGAAAGCTTTGTTGAACTCTAAAGCCTCTTCAATTCTTGGCAACCGTACCTCAGGGACGCGGAGGATTTGGACCTCTTAGGCCGAGAAATAGCCACGTTACAGCCTGGAACACCTTCCACGCCATCTTCTTAAACATGGTTCCCAGACCAGATTCGCTCGAATCTTTTTAATAAAAAACATTCGCAATGAAGATTCGCATAAGTGAGACTTTTTTCTTGAGAATTGGTTTAGATCGATCCTAACCGGTGAATCCCATAATAGATTCGATGGCGAATTTTATGGATCCTTTGGATCGTTTATTATTTATCTATCAATCCTATTATACTCTCCCCAGACAAGACACTTTTGTCAACTATTTCCAAGATGACAATATGAAGGTTGCAACCACCGAATAAAACCAAAAAGATGAGCCCCTTACCCAGAAAATCGACCTAGATTCTTTAATCGATATCGTGCTGCCCCGGAGCGCTGGGGAGCTGATTTCCTGAACCGGAAGGACCGGGAGCAGGATTCCTCGGAGCTATTGACGACCTAACTTGCCCTCAACCTAACCCGGAGCGCAGTATCAGCGCTCTGGGCTCTTGCCCTTGCTTGGACTTCCGGGTGCTCCCTTTCCAAGTCCGAGATTTCTTGGGATAAGAGGGAAATCGATTCTGCGAATTTTGCTGTTTCCCGGAGCTCTTCCTTCTTGTTAAAGCGTCAACGATTTCTCGAATCTTATCTTCGCTCGAGCCCCTTTGTAGGTGTTCCTCTAGGCGGCACTCGAGTTCGATGCTCCGAGTAATGGAGAAGTAATACCTTCTTTCAGCCAAGAGTGCTTGTTGATGCTGCCAATACAGCTCTATCCATCCTCGTCATCAGCCTGCTTGATTCTCGTCGCCCCTTGAGTCTCAACCATGCCCCCCCGTCGGTGAACTCGATTCCTCATGGTCCACGCTCCCTGAATCCTTTTCCTTTTCACTTGTTGTGGATCCATCTGGAGTTAGGACTGTCGCAATTTCCCTCACTTGTGCTGGGGGCCGCGGCGGAGCAGAGTTGACGGAGCTTTTGGTTTGCCGAATAAAAAAACACCACAAAACCAAACCAATTTATAGCACTCAAAACCCCTCCAAAGAGGAAGGCTGCTTTGATCAATCCGTCAAACAAATTTTTCATAACTCCGCCGTTATGGTAAAAATATTCGCGTTCGCGGTCGACATTACCTGGCGAATTCCATAATTCGACTTTTTTAGATCCTGCCTAGGATTCAGGAATAAATAGATCTATATTATTCATGATATAATCATAGTAGGCAAATAGACTATTGTTAACATGCCAATAGGAAGGTTGCAACCACCAAAATGGAAGATTGCAACCAACAAAACGGAATCAAACCAGGCCCCTTACCTAGAGAATCTACCTAGATTCTTTAGTATCTAGGTAAATTCGAAAGCTAAGAAAAGGGGGAATAAAATAAGAACGAAAAAAATGATAAAATTATGATAGAATACTCATATAAGATAGGGCAGCCCCCTTTCCCTACTTTTTCATTCATTTTAGTTCATTTAAGTAACCCGAAGTTCCTTAATAAATATCCCTTTCTTTGAAATAGTATGAACAATTCCTGTGGGTTGAGCACCCCTTTGCTAGATCTATAAAATTTTTAAATTCATTAGACTAGTCCGGGCGGATCTTATGCTGCCCCGCAGCGCTGGATTCGCCTTTGTTTCCCGTCGCAATGAGCCGCCCTGAACCGGAAGGCGAGCCTTCCTCGGGGAGCCACAGGGTGCTCGAACTTGCCCTCCCCCCGCGAATTTTGAATAGCAGTAGCTCGACGGGCCCTCTCCGGCTTTCTCCTTTTCCAAGACTCAAATCTCCTGGAGTAGCAAATCGATTCCTCCAATTCCTCTACGCGGTTGCTCAAAGCGTCATACATACTTTGAGCGCCCTCGGGCGGGGGACC